AATAAAATTTTTGAGATTGACAACGACCATTCTTTTTTGAGTGAACTAGAAAGTTTTTTTTATAGTTATCAGAATTCTAGTTATCTGAATAATGGATCTAAGAATGATGATCCCCACTATGATCGTTACATGTATGATACTAAATATAGTTGGAATAATCACATTAATAATTGTATTGACGGTTATCTTCGTTCTCAAATCTGTATTAATAGTTACATTTTAAGTGGTAGTGACAATTACAGTGAAAGTTACATTTATAGTTACATTTTTAGTGAAAATGAAAATAGTAGTGAAAACGAGAGTTCCAGTATAAGAACTAGCACGAATGGTAGTGATTTAACTATAAGAGAAAGTTCGAATGATAATGATCTCGATGTAACTCAAAAATACAAGCATTTGTGGGTTCAATGCGAAAATTGTTATGGATTAAATTATAAGAAATTTTTTAAGTCAAAAATGAATATTTGTGAACAATGTGGATATCATTTGAAAATGAATAGTTCAGATAGAATTGAACTTTCGATTGATCCAGGTACTTGGGATCCTATAGATGAAGACATGGTCTCTCTGGATCCCATTGAATTTCATTCGGAGGAGGAACCTTATAAAGATCGTATTGATTCTTATCAAAGAAAGACAGGATTAACCGAGGCTATTCAAACGGGCACAGGTCAACTAAATGGTATTCCCGTAGCAATTGGGGTTATGGATTTTCAGTTTATGGGGGGTAGTATGGGATCCGTAGTAGGCGAGAAAATTACCCGTTTGGTCGAGTATGCTACCAAGAAATTTTTACCTCTTATTCTAGTGTGTGCTTCCGGGGGAGCACGCATGCAAGAAGGAAGTTTGAGCTTGATGCAAATGGCTAAAATATCTTCCGCTTTATATGATTATCAATCAAATAAAAATTTATTTTATGTATCAATCCTTACATCTCCTACTACTGGTGGGGTGACAGCTAGTTTTGGTATGTTGGGGGATATCATTATTGCCGAACCCAATGCTTACATTGCATTTGCGGGTAAAAGAGTAATTGAACAAACATTGAATAAGACAGTACCTGAAGGTTCACAAGCAGCTGAATATTTATTCCATAAGGGCTTATTCGATCCAATTGTACCACGTAATCCTTTAAAAGGCGCTCTGAGTGAGTTATTTCAACTCCACGCCTTCTTTCCTTTGAACCAAAAGTAAATCAAGTAAAGCCTTAAGTTATTTAAGTTATTAAGTTATAAAGTTAAATTATTTTTTTTGTGGCGAACAAGTATTTAGTATTTAGTTAGTTTATCGGAATCAAAGTCAAAATTCAAAGAATGGGTTTGTTTTTGGTGACATAAGATTTAATTGTAGAAAGAAATTGTAGAAAGAATTAGTAGAAAAAATCGTGCAGATAATTTTTTTTTTTTACCGCTATTCCTGATTACTAATAAGATATTCCTGATTACTAATAAGAAAACCTCTCTCAACAAGATAAAAGAGCGAGTCTTTTCTTCCGCGAAATGAAATTAGGCAAGGCAAATAAAACGAATTTCATGTTCTCTTCTTACGAATATATAATATATAAATGAAATATATAAATGAATTCTAATTCAAATATTAATATTTATAATTCGAATATAAAAAATGAAAATTTAGAGTCTTGCATATTTATTTCTATATCTCCCGAGAATCCCCATTTTTTCTGAGAATCCCTGTTCTTGGGTCGGATTATAACGACTTTTTCGAGAATTTGTAAAAAACGCTTTACTTTAATTAAATATTATTAAAATGAAATATTATTAAATATTAAATTAAAATTAGAAAATCAAAATTATAAGACAAAAACAAGATAATAAAAGAAGAGTAAGAATAATACAGGATTATCATACATATCTTTCGTGTAGAAAGATGAATAAGTCCATTTATTTAGTTCTACATTTCCCGCCCTTAAATTATAATATTATTATAATATATAATAATTATTTATTATAATTATAATTATATATACTCACTTAGATATACTCGATATACTCAGTATAATTATATACGAATTATAATCATTATATAATATCTTTATAACCATAATAACAGGTAAAAACATTAATATAACAAGAAATAACAGGTACAAATATTAAATTGAGGTACCCATTTTATGACAACTTTTAACAACTTACCCTCTATTTTTGTGCCTTTAGTAGGCCTAGTTTTTCCGGCAATTGCAATGGCTTCTTTATCTCTTCATGTTCAAAAAAACAAGATTCTTTAGATCCGATGGGGCAAAATCTCATCTATTTTTTTCCCAGGCTTAGCCTTGGATCATAACATGGATATCTATTTAGTAGAATATGGTATAAGATGTGGCTGCCTCCGAACATAAATGATAAATGAAAGAGTTCGTATGCATGCGTAAACATGATATATGGGAAAATGAATTATAGCTATTTGAAAATAGATCGGGTTGGGGTGGGGGTCTGAAATAAATGTAAAGTCAATCTATCTATATGTAGATATCTATAGGGGATATATGATATGAAATATGAAAGGGATGCTATTATTTTATATTTAACCAATTCGATGAATTACTCCTAAAGTTTCGCGTCAGAATAGTGCTAGTTGATGAGAGTTACTTTGGAAACAAAAAAAAGTAAAGTCAAATTCAATTGGGTTATTCTCCCAATTCCAATAAAACGCAACTGGATCTAGTATGAGTTGGCGATCAGAACATATATGGATAGAACTTATAGCGGGGTCTCGAAAAACAACTAATTTTTGCTGGGCCTTTATCCTTTTTTTAGGTTCATTAGGGTTCTTATTGGTTGGAACTTCCAGTTATCTTGGCAGGAATTTGATATCTTTATTTCCGTCTCAGCAAATAATTTTTTTTCCACAAGGGATTGTGATGTCTTTCTATGGGATCGCAGGTCTCTTTATTAGCTCCTATTTGTGGTGCACAATTTTGTGGAATGTAGGTAGTGGTTATGATCGATTCGATAGAAAAGAAGGAATAGTGTGTATTTTTCGTTGGGGATTTCCTGGAAAAAATCGTCGAATCTTCCTCCGATTCCTTATGAAAGACATTCAGTCCATCAGAATAGAAGTTAAAGAGGGTATTTATGCTCGTCGTGTCCTTTATATGGAAATCAGAGGCCAGGGGGCCATTCCCTTGACTCGTACTGATGAGAATTTGACTCCACGAGAAATTGAGCAAAAAGCTTCTGAATTGGCCTATTTCTTGCGCGTACCAATTGAAGTATTTTGAAATGAACTGAAGAATGAATGCTTTCTTAGCCGGAGGTCAAAAACTCAAGAATTCCCCTTTTTTCTTTCTATAGCATAATTTAACTAAAGTTTCTTCAGAACGCTGATTCGAACCAAAGCAAACATATACAGAACAATTATAAAACGAAACTTTTTTTTCGCAAAAATTTTTTTAGGCGTATGGAAATCCACTCCACCCTTTCGGTAACAAAACAAGTAACAAATCGAAGATTTATCTCATAGATCAAAACATTTTGAAATAAGAATAAAGAATTTATCTTTTTTTTTTTTTCGAAATATTTTATATTTTGATAGATAGAAATAAAGGGGGTTCTTTCGTCTCGAACTCCGCATAATATTCATTATAATATTCATTATTTGAAGATTTGAAGCGTACTCTATTCTTATTCTATTTCTGTATTCTTTCTAAATTCAAGGGCTAATCACTGAATCACAAATAAAAAACGGGGAATAGATTCATAGGCTCGGTGCCTTGGAATAGAACTTATGCTTGATAGAAACATTAGATCGTATAGAGCCGACAAATGAGGTGGGTTCGTTAAAAATTCACAGACGAAAAAATGGCAAAAAAGAAAGCATTCACTCCCCTTCTATATTTTGCATCTATAGTATTTTTACCCTGGTGGATCTCTCTCTCATTTAATAAAAGTCTTGAATCTTGGGTTACTAATTGGTGGAATATTAAGCAATCCGAAACTTTTTTGAATGATATTCAAGAAAAGAGTATTCTAAAAAAATTCATAGAATTAGAGGAACTCTTCTTGTTGGACGAAATGATAAAAGAATACCCGGAAACACGTCTACAAAAGCTTCCTATCGGAATCCACAAAGAAACGATCCAATTGATCAAGATGCACAATGAGGATCATATACATACGATTTTGCACTTCTTAACAAATATAATCTGTTTCCTTATTCTAAGTGGTTATTCTATTCTAGGTAATGAAGAACTTTTTATTCTTAATTCTTGGGTTCAAGAATTCCTATATAACTTAAGTGACACAATAAAAGCTTTTTCTATTCTTTTATTAACTGATTTATGTATAGGATTCCATTCACCCCACGGTTGGGAACTAATGATTGGCTCTGTCTATAAAGATTTTGGATTTACTCATAACGATCAAATTATATCTGGTCTTGTTTCCACTTTTCCAGTCATTCTAGATACAATTTTAAAATATTTGATTTTCCGTTATTTAAATCGGGTATCTCCGTCACTTGTAGTGATTTATCATTCAATGAATGACTGAAAAATGATCCACCGATCCAATTATATTATAATGTTTGTATAATGTTTGTTACTTTGTACATAAGCAAAACATTCAAAAATTTACTTATTCTTTCTACCTATCCAGGGGAATTAGGATTTTTGCTATATTCCAGTAAAATTATTTCAGTAAATAGCAGCATTATGGATAGGGAACTATACTAGCGACCTACCTAATTTTATTGTAGAAATTTTCGAGATCAGCGGTTGGACCATGCAAACTAGAAATACCTTTTCTTGGATAAAGGAAGAGATTACTCGATTCATTTCCGTATCGCTCATGATATATATAATAAGTCGGACATACATTTCAAATGCATATCCTATTTTTGCACAGCAGGGTTATGAAAATCCACGAGAAGCGACTGGCCGTATTGTATGTGCCAATTGCCATTTAGCTAATAAACCCGTGGATATTGAGGTTCCACAAGCGGTACTTCCTGATACTGTATTTGAAGCAGTTGTTCAAATTCCT